TTTAATCATGTTTAAATTAATAAAAATCAAATACATTCAAAATAAATAAATCATTGTTATCCAGGATTCATGGGAAAAAAGAGCCATGCCAGTACCTAGCTGGGCTCTGGCTGTATAAAAAAAACTATAAAATAAAATAGAATTAAATATATATAATTATTAAATATATATTATAATATATTCTTTTTTATATAGAATATATAATAATGAATAGAAATCAAATAGAAAAAAAAGAGATAAGATATCAATCAAATAAGATGTAAAGAAGGCTTTTTTTCAAGCCCTATCTTTTCTTTTTGTTTATGCGATGTAACATAAACATAATAATTCAATTTTTTTATTGGGGAGAGATGGCTGAGTGGACTAAAGCGTCGGATTGCTAATCCGTTGTACGAATTTTTGTACCGAGGGTTCGAATCCCTCTCTTTCCGTTTCCGTTGATTGATGATTTGTTATTTTTTTCGTTTGAACTTATGGAGCTTCTTTTTTTCCTTCCTTGTTTGTTTCATTTTTTTTTTTACTAGTTAAAGATGTAACATAGATAGAAAAACAAAAAATATTTCAAAATCCAGCACAAGTAAGGAAAACACATAAAACAAAAAATATTTTCTTATTCTTCACGTCCTGGATTACGTCCTGGATCGTTAGATAGGAATCCGAAGATGAAAAGAGAAACAAAGAATATAACTATCGTGTAAACAAATAGTTTTAGAGTAAGCATTACAAAATCTCCAAGATAATTAAAAAAAACGACAGAGAAAGAGAATAGATTCTCTTCTATTTCACATTATGTTTTCTTTGATACAAAGTTTCTAAGAAATGAAGTGATTTCGATTCGAGGAAATAGAAAAAAAATTCGGAAATTGATTTGTAGTAAGAGTCGAACCTTTTATTACCAATAATTACTATTACCAAAAATTTTATTTCATATCCACAATCGAGATCTAGGTATTGGTGGTGGACTCAAATCTAATAATAGGATTTGGATTTCTTAATGGAAAAAACGGATAAGATGGTCCGGATTTTTTCTTGTCTATCCAAAAATTTTCATATTGGAATCAAGGATTCACACTGTAAGACTTATCTGATCTTATAAATTGTTAAAATGTTTGAATTTTTGTTTTCGAATAAATTTTGAATTTTTTTAGGACATTATTCAAATTAAAGACCTTATCGAAAACTTACAGCAGCTTGCCAAACAAAAGCTAAGAGAAAAAAGAATAAGGGTATTACTGGCATAATATCTACAATTGGATTCAAAAAAGCGTAGGCTTCAGGCAATTTCGCCAATAAAAAACTACTTGAATAAAGGGCGGAATGAATACAAATACAGACCAAGCTAAAGATATTAAGCATAACAAAAATTTTGTTCTTTAAGAAAATTAATTGTATTTTTTCTTTTTTTGAATTCGAATTTTCATTTTTATTGTGTTTTATTATATATATATTATATGATTACGTTAGACTTTTTTATTAAGAATTTAATAAAAAAGAAAAAATAAAAGAATTCTAAAGAAATATATATATAGTATGTAATAATATACTAGAAAATAATTCAAAAAAATGGATAATAATAATAATGTAAATCTAAATAATTCGAATATTGAATTCATATTTATCATGAATATTTATTCATATTCATTATAGATATGAATGAATATGAATAAATGAGTAATCAAACTAAAAAAAAATGGATCAAATAAGATCCGACCCCAAAATCCTTTTTTGATTTGAACTTATCCAGTTCAAAATCTTTTCATTCTGAAATAAAAAATCGAAGAAATCATACTTTCATACAATATCTTAATTGAATTTAATGTAATGATCAATAAATTCAGTTTAATTTGATATCTAAGCATATCAAATCAAAATCCTAGCAACAATTTATTCTCTAATTCTCTAGAGAATAATAGAGAATAATTTTGGAACTGGAATTGACGAACAACCAATAATAGTGTTTATTAGTGTCGAATCGACAATGGGGCGTGGCCAAGCGGTAAGGCAGCGGGTTTTGGTCCCGTTATTCGGAGGTTCGAATCCTTCCGTCCCAGATCACATATATTCATGATATATACCTATTTGAATACAAATTGTATATCAGAATAAAGATGACCCTTGATTTTTTTGAATCATTCGTCTCTAATCTAAATCGAGTCGCTTTTTAATATGTAGATCTAGATTCAAAATAGACTCGATTTTTTTGTTTTTTTTTTGTAATCTTATTTTAATCATTTTATTTAATCATTTAATTGTAAAATAAATATATTGATTATTCTTTCATATTTCTTTCTATTTTTTCAAGAAATTTAAATTTTTTTTTATACTTCTTTAGAAATGAAATTGTCCAGTTATATATCTAGAAGTCAAAAGTATATATTATTAGATTATATATACATTATTATTAGATTATATATAGATTATTATTAGATTATATATATATTATATAGATTGAATCAATTACATACCGGATCTAAAAGAATGTTATGGTAAAACATCGTTTGAAACGATGTGGTAAAAAGCAACGTGCGACTTAAAAGACATGATTAGATTAGCTGTGGATTCTAACACCCGCCATTATTTCTAGTAGATAGAATCTATTATATAGAAATCGGGGTGCTCTTGGCTCGACATCGTTTGTTCTGTTCCACTAGAACTCTTTTCTCTTTTATACCCCCTTTTTTTTGTTCGATTCATACCTAATTTTTTATTTCTTGTTATTGACATAGAATGTTGTTTTCTATAACCATAAAAATCGATTTTTATCTATCTTCAAAATGAAAAAAAAAAAAACTACAAAAATGGATAGAGGTAGAAGATATAATTAGAAAATATAATATGGGAAAAAAGAAATTAATAATGACTCAATGAAGTCATTGGGTCCTTAAATACAGTAAGTACCCCCAATGAGGTTTTTTTCTTTCTTTTTTCATTTAAAAAATATAATCATTGAAAATCGAATATTTTTTTTATAGAAAAAAAATTCCAGCACATATATAGTGACATATATAGTGAAATAATACTCCGAGTTTTCATGAAAAAAAGAATCATTTTTTTTAATACCCACTTGCTCGTTATTATTATCAGTTATTAACCCTATATATTATATTGGATTTATATACTTATTATATTTATTTTATATTTATTCTAATTTTTTATTGATAGTAAATAAATGAGATATGATATTAAAAATAAACTATTTATATGATTTTTCATTGAATGACTATTCATCAATTGTCATGTCATGTAAATAGAGGAAAAAATTTCTATGGAAAAATGGTGGTTCAATTCTATGCTGTTTACTAGGGAGTTAGAGTACAGGTGTGGTTTAAGTAAATCAATAGAGAGTTTTGGTCCTATTGAAAATACCAATGTAAGTGAAGACTCCCCAATTTTCACTGATATGGATAAAAACATTCATAGTTGGAAGAATAGTGAAAATTTTAGTTACAGCAATGTTGATTATTTAGTAGGTATCAGGAACATCAGGAATTTCCTATCTGATAAAACTTTTTTAGTTAGGGATAGGAATAGGAAGAGTTATTCCATATATTTTGCTATTGAAAATCAAATTTTTGAGATTGACAATGATCATTCTTTTCTAAATGAACCAGAAAGTTTTTTTTCTAGTTATAAGAATTCTAGGTATTTGGAGAATGGCTCTAAGAGTGATGATAATCATTACATGTATGATACTAAATCTAATTGGAATAATAACATTAATAGTTGCATTGAGAGTTATCTTCGTTCTCAAATCGGTATTGATAGTTACATTTTAGATGATAGTGACTTTAATCGTTACTTTTGTGGTAAGGGCATAAATAGTAGTGAAAGCAAGAGTGCTAGTATAATAACTAGCACGAATGAGACAAATGATAGTGATTTTACTAAAAGAGAAAGTTCTAGTGATCTCGATGAGACTCAAAAATATAAGCATTTGTGGATTGAATGCGAAAATTGTTATGGATTAAATTATAAGAAAATTTTGAAATCAAAAATGAATATTTGTGAACACTGTGGATATCATTTGAAAATGAGCAGTTCAGATAGAATCGAACTTTCGATTGATCCAGGTACTTGGAATCCTATGGATGAAGACATGGTCTCTGTAGATCCCATAGAATTTCATTCGGAAGAGGAACCTTATAAAAATCGTATTGATTCTTATCAAAAAAAGACAGGATTAAGGGAGGCTGTTCAAACAGGCACAGGTCAACTAAACGGTATTCCTGTAGCAATTGGTATTATGGATTTTCAGTTTATGGGGGGTAGTATGGGATCCGTAGTGGGTGAGAAAATCACTCGGTTGGTCGAATATGCTAGCAATCAACTTTTACCTCTTATTCTAGTATGTGCGTCCGGAGGAGCGCGTATGCAAGAAGGAAGTTTGAGCTTGATGCAAATGGCTAAAATATCTTCTGCTTTATATGATTATCAAATCAATCAAAAATTATTCTATGTATCGATCCTTACATCTCCTACTACTGGGGGGGTGACAGCTAGTTTTGGCATGTTGGGGGATATCATTATTGCCGAACCAAATGCTTACATTGCATTTGCGGGTAAAAGAGTAATTGAACAAACGTTGAATAAGGAAGTACCCGAAGGTTCACAATCGGCTGAATTTTTATTCCAAAAGGGCTTATTTGATTCAATCGTACCACGTAATCCTTTAAAGGAGGTTCTAAGTGAGTTATTTCAACTCCACGCTTTCTTTCCTTTGACTCAAAATGAAAAATCAAGCAGAGCCTAAAATTCTTTTTTTTTTTTTAACTTCAAATAAAATAAATTATGAGACAAAAATCAAATTAGAACACACAAGAGCAAACTAATAAGATATTAATAGAAAAATCCTAAGAATAATAAAAAGTTATATTATCATACACACGTTTCTTGTAGAAATAGAGGGCTAAATTCATCCAGTTATTTAGTTCTACATTCCTTATAATTATTATTGGATTCGATTTGTACTTTTTTTTTATTCTATTCTTTAATAATGTTCTTTAGTAATAAATATTTTTCAATTTTTTTTTTCTTTTATTATTGATTTATTATATTCTATATATATTATGTATACTCATATGTATACTCAATATATAGAGTATAGAATAATATATATAGAATATATGTTATCCATATATAGTCATTTAGCTATACTTAGTATAATTTTGTAAATATACTTAGTATAAGTCTATATGAATTCTAATGATTATAGACTATATTTATTACAATATATATAAGAGTAATCAAAATATGAAATTAATATAACAATCAAAATAACAGGTACAAATATTAAATCGAGGTACCCTTTTTATGATAAACTTACCTTCCATTTTTGTTCCTTTAGTGGGCCTAGTATTTCCGGCAATTGCAATGGCTTCTTTATTTCTTCATGTTCAAAAAAACAAGATTTTTTAGATACGGGCAGTAGGGACAAATCTCATTTATTTTTTTAGATAAAGTCAAATTCATTTGACTTGGCTTTGTTATTCTATTTTTAAATAACTATTCCATTAAAAAACAAAAGAAAGAAAAGGAAGATACTAATATCATATAAGCCTTAATAAGGAGGATAAAATATGACTTGGGAGTCAGAACATGTTTGGCGCTCAGAAGACGCATGGATCGACATTGTAACGGGGTCTCGAAAACCAAGCGATTTCTTCTGGGCTTCTTTCATTCTTTTAGGTTCATTAGGGGTTTTATTGATTTCAGCTTCCAGTTATTATGGCAGGAATTTGTTATCTTTCATTTCGTCGGAGTTTGAGCCTGAGCTAGTTCCTTTTTTGCCACAAGGGGCCACGATGACTTTCTATGGAACCGCGGGTCTCTTTCTAAGTTTTTCTTGGTGGCTTCTAATTTTTTGGAATGTGGGTAGTGGTTATGATTTTTTCGATAAAAAAAATAAAATGGTGTGTTTTTTTCGTTACGGATTTCCTGGAAAAAATCGTCGTATTTTTATCCGAGTCCGTATGGACGATATTCAGTCCCTCATAATACAAAGTCAAATAGAAACTAAAAAAGATAGTAGGTATCGTAATGGTGTCCTTTATATGCAAACCAGAGAACAGGGAGCCATTCCCTTGACTCCTATTGATGATTATTATAGGACTCCACGCAAAGTTGCACAAAAAGCTTGGGACTTGTCCATATTCTTGCGTGTACCAATGGAAATTTGATAAAAATAATTTCGAAAAATAAATGTTTTTCCCTAAGAAAGCATTTATTTTTCAAAATTATTTTTAATTGATAGCTTTTGAAACAATATTTTTTTTCTTCATTCGAATTGGCAGTGGATTCTTTCGTTTTCTTCTTTGATTTCTGTATTCTTTTTATTAGAAATTCAAGGCAAAAACTAACTTCCGAATTACAAATAAAAAAAGCGGGAATAGATTCGAATATATAGGTTCTATGACTTGTAATAGAACTTATGCTTGATAGAAAGATTATTATCATATAGAGTTGACAAATGAGATGAAGCTGAGTTCATTAAAGACGAAAAATGGCAAAAAAGAAAGTATTCATTCCCCTTCTATGTCTTACATCTATAGTCTTTTTGCCCTGGGGCATTTCTTTTACATTTAATAAATGTATGGAATCTTGGTTTACTAATTGGTGGAATACTAAACAATCCGAAATTTTCTTGAATATCATTCAAGAAAAAAGTATTTTAAAGAAATTCATAGAATTTGAGGAACTGTTCCTCTTGGATGAAATGTTAAAGGAATACCCGGAAACACGTTTACAAAACCTTCGTATGGGAATCTACAAAGAAACCATCCAATTGATCAAGACACACAACCAAGATCGTATCCATACGATTTTGCACTTCTCGACAAATATAATCTGTTTCTTTATTCTAAGTGGTTATTCTATTCTGGGTAATCAAGAACTCATTATTCTTAACTCTTGGGTTCAAGAATTCCTATATAACTTAAGTGACACAATAAAAGCTTTTTCGATTCTTTTGTTAACTGATTTATGTATAGGATTCCATTCGACTCATGGTTGGGAACTAATAATTGGTTCTGTCTATAAAGATTTTGGGTTTACTCAGAATGAGCAAATTATATCTGGTCTTGTTTCCACTTTTCCAGTCATTTTAGATACTATTTTTAAATATTGGATTTTCCGTTATTTAAATCGCGTATCTCCCTCACTTGTAGTGATTTATCATTCTATGAATGACTGAAAAAACGATCCACTGATCCAATTATAAAGTTTGTTTTTTTGTATATAAAAGCTAAACATTCCAAAATTTACTAATTTTTTTTCTTTCTACTCGTATTCTTCCTATATTCTAGGAAATTTATTTCAGTAAATAGCAGATTCATGGATAGGGAACGATGCCAGTAACCTACCTAATCTTATTGTAGAAATTTTCAGGATCAATGATTGGACCATGCAAACTAGAAATGCTTTTTCTTGGATAAAGGAAGAGATTACTCGATCCATTTCCGTATTGCTCATGATATATATAATAACTCGAGCACCCATTTCAAA